AATATAGAAGAAAGGGGTCTGTGCCCCAATATCTGCCATAAAAGGGCCAAGCCATAACAAATGGGAAGCGATACGACTCAACTCCAACATAATAGCTCTGATATAGCTAGCCCTTTTAGGTACTTGAATATTCCCTAGCTGTTCGGGTCCATTTACGGTTATTGCTTCTGTGAACATAGTAGCTAAATAATCCCAACGTGTTACATAGGGCAAATATTGTATAATTGTTCTATTTTCCGCAATTTTCTCCATCCCTCTATGTAAATAACCCAATATTGGTTCACAATCAATAACATCTTCACCATCGAGAGTAACAATCAGTCGAAGAACACCATGCATTGATGGGTGGTGGGGGCCCATATTAACTATCATGAGGTCTTTTCTTGTAGTTGGTGCAATCATAAGTTTTTTCCCGAGTCATTCTTCCATGCATTGCTGAAAGTAAAAAGAAGTTCATCAAAATGTAAACGACTAAGCTCAAATAGTATCACGCTTCAAATTAAGGAGTTTTTATCTCTCGGAATATTTTTTTTTTTTATAACGTCGTCTATTTTTTTTTGACAAATAGGCCAGCAGTCGTTGACGTTTTCCCAAAATTTTTCGCAAACCTCTCTGACATGAAAAGTCTTTTTTGTGCAATTCCAAATGTGAAGTAAGTCTCCTTATCTTAGTAGTGAAACTGAATACTTGAAATTCAACAGACCCTCTGTTTTCTTCGTTTTCTTTTTGAGAAATAACCGAAATGAATGAATTTTTGACCATAAAAAAAATTCTCCTTTCCCTTTTGACAGATATGGATTTTACCGATCAGTAATAATAATGCCATTAATTTGAATGTGGTATATACAATAATCTAATCCGAATTTCTTTATGAACTGCTAATTTTCTGAATTTAAATCAATCAATCCACTTTCAAATTGGATTTAGATAGGAATAGAAAAGGATTGGTACATTTTCGCATCTAAGAATTTAGACCTAAAATGAAGAAGGTTCTGTTGATTCATTTCGAGATCTAATTGAGACATTATCCAATTTCGTATTGGATACTAGAATGAAATGTGAGACATGTGATCTGTGTATTTGTGTGCTTTCAGATACCCTATATTTTCTATCTATCCTATACCCTATATTATTTCAGATACCCTATATTATATATAGGGTATAGGATAGATAGAAAAAGTGTATTATCCACGAATTTTCAATCGTGGATAAAGATGTATTCTTAACATACTGAAACGACTGCCATTATTGGTATCAAACCAATAACGATTCATACAAGCTAAATCTTCTAATCGATAATTAGGCCAAAGAAAGTGCTTTAATTTCATTAATTTGAATTGATTTTTCTCTCTATCAAGATGGTTATTGTCATGTGAAACTTGGCTGCTGTTTTTTACGTTCTTTCCGTTCCAAAATACTGGATTTCTATCTACATCATTTCTATTCTTTGAATTCAAAGAAATTAGAATTCTGAATTTTCTACGACGCCTAAACGATAAAATATTTTCAGGAACAAGTAAATCAAAATGATTTTTGTCTCTTTTTCTACTTATTCTGTCATGTGCTGAAATAACTTCATCAAAATTATTCTTAGAAACATATCTTTGCTCTTGGTATTTTTGATTAGTTTGGTGCTTACTCTTATGAACCAATGAAGTACCTATGGTTTGATACATAATAAATTGTCCATCTTTTTTTCCAGACAGATGAATGGGTTCTATAATCAATACTCCTTTTTGCATGAATTCTGGAAAATTCTCAATCAGCATGATATCCAAACTCATTTCTCTCTTTTGAATCGAGGCTAGAATAATTTTTCTTGGATCTATCAGTCTAAGCAGGAGACAATAGATCTTGATATTATTGATCATTCTTTGATTCAAAGTATCGTCCAATTTCAATTGAAAAAGAAAATAACGTTTCAGGAAGAAATCTAGTTCTGTTTCCGTGTTGCTTTTGTATTGTTTTTTCTTTTTCCCTTTTTTCATGTCTGATCTTGCATAATTTTCTTCAATATCTTTTTGTTGTGAGAGAACGGATTCAAGATCTCCTCGGCTTGTGGATTCTTTTTCTTCTTGATTTCGATTCGATGCTATCAAAAAACTTCCTTTTTCCTTGTGATTGATCTTTTTCTTTTCAGTACTACTACTATTTTGATTTCTATTCAAATTTAAAAGAAGTAATTTGCTTGGTATAAACCAAGGTTTCGTTTTATATGCATTATAAAGTAACACAAATTCTGGGAAGAACCAAAGTTCCCGATTCGATATGGGATGCTTTAGCATTTTTTCATTCATTCCCATCCAATCAAAAAATCCTTTGTCGGAGTTTGAGTTTGGTGGATTGATTTCTGGAATCATAAGATAAAAAAGATCTTTTTTATGAATTATTTCAGAATTATTAGTACGAATTTGAGTCTTTTGATTCCTATTGGTATCGATCGTGATCCAGGCCTCAATATCGACTTTTTGTCTAAGATCAAAATTGAGAATTTTCCAATCAAAATATTTTCTATCGGCTGTTTTTTCCATATATAGAATATCGACCTTTCCTAGATAATTATTAATAGGGATGTTCCTCAGCATATCAAAAAGGGTTTCTTTAGCCGTTTTATAAGAAATCTCTTGGTTCGTATTTCCTTGAAACGGAGATCTATAAAAACAGCATTCCCTTTTATTTTCATAATTAAGAAATTGATATGATAAAAGATCATATCTATAGTATTTTTGAAAATTCTCTTTTTGATTAGATAATGAATATACTTCAAATTGTTTTTGTTTTTTGGATAATTCTTTTGAATGAAATTTGCTAAAATTTTCATTTTTATCTATACGACGCTGATGAACTGTATTTCGCCATTTTTCTGGTATTAATCTAGACCATCTGATCTGAGATAAATCGTATTGTCCTCTTAACCCTCTTAACCAGGTTTTCCAGTGATTCATTTCATAACCCGAATGACCCATTCCTTGTGTTTCAAAAGACGCCTTTATTTCAGGCTTAAGAAAAAAAGGGCTTCCTTGATGTTGAAGAACAGATTTATACGAGTTACTAAGTTGGTGTGATAATTTGTAAAATACATATGCTTGTGACACGCAGGATAAGTTATCAAAAAGATGTGAAATTATTTTACTATTACTAATATAATCAAGTGCCTTTTTGATAGTTGAAATAAGCGGAATTGGATTTTTCTCTTTTTTATTCATTTTTTCTTGTTTTCCTTCATTATTATAAATGGATTTTTTTTTTGTTGATTCAAGAAAAAGTTCTGTATTCATTCTGGGAATATTCATGATAGATAAAAAGATATCTGTGTATATTCTTTGAATGAAAGATTTGAAAAACAGGGGTAATTTAGCGATTAATCCAGCAGTTCTTCTTTTTAATATTTGCCATTTTTCGAATCTTTTAGCATTAGAACTTGTTTTGTTAGGACTAAGATTATTTATTCTTGGAGTTACTTTTTTTTTCTCTTTTGTGATTCTTTCTATTTGAGTTCGAATTGTACTTGTTCTATCAGTGAAATCCTTCATTTTTTTTTCTGTCACTGAAGAATTTTTCCAACTCGGAGATGTAATTTGATTAAATGATTCGTGAATTATCTGATTGCTGATTATGGAATCTTTTTCTTCTTTAATTTCACTCGATTCTTCTACTTCTCTTAATCTAAATAATAGAATTGGATTTACTTTTGAAAGTTCTTTTATTCTTCTTGTTATAAAAATAAGACTTTTGATAACCCATTTGTTTGTTTCTTTTGAAACTTGTTGAAATAATTTTGTTTTTCCTTTGATTCGAGCTCGAAAATTTTGTAATTTTCTCATTTTTTTTTCGAGTTCCTTTAAAATGGGTTTAAAAAAGGAAGGTCGTTTTCGGGGCGAACCAAAAGGACGTTCAGCTTCCATTCCCCAAACTGTTAAAAAACAAAAATCCTCTTTTTCGTTGTTGTTTTGCATTAGATCTTTCTCAGAGTATCCTAGGTTCGATTTGTGCCAAGGTTTCAAACAGAAAGGAAATAAGATTTTGATCTGAATACCGTCCATCAACCAATTTTTCGGAAATTCTGTTTCGGATAATGGAACACCGTTATAGGTACATTTAACATGCATCTCTTTATTCCATTCCTGGAAATCCTCAGACCATTCAGGACGTTGCAATAGGAACATACGTCCAATATTTTTCGCAATTATGAATGAAGGTAATAGAATATATTTTCTAAAAAAAGACTGAGTTAATAACAGGAAACCTCTTAGTAGTTGCGCATATGGAATGCTATCCCAGGCCTCTGCTATCTCTATTCGCGCTTGCTCCCTTCTTCTGTTATTCTCTTTTTTTTCTTCTCTTTTTGTTTGCTGTTCTGTATACTCGACAATTTTGAATGCTTCCCCTTTCCGCACCCAATTTCTCAAAATTCGGTTAATCACCCCTGAGATATCATCAAAAGAAAAAAAGGGGAATTTTCGTATTCTGTCCAAAAAAAGAGGGGAATGTGCATTTGTTTGAAACAATTGCCAAATACCTATTTTACGCCGTTGAGCCCGCATAGAACCTTTGATTATACCTCGCCGAAAGTCTGATTGTTGTGAATAACGCATCAAAGCCACTTCCTCTGGTTCATCGGACGTATTAGGATTCACAATAGTAGGATCAAGATCCTGCTCGTTAGCAGTAAAAATTACTACACGTTTGGCTTTTCTTGCACGAATTTCATGATCTTCTGGTACCTCTTCCTGATATTCTTCTGATTCTTGTTCTAAATCGGTGATTAATTTGTATGACCATCGAGGGACTTTTTTACTGATTTCTTCTAGTCTAATCGATTTTCTGCTAATTTTTTGACCATTAGCATCAATTACAATTTCTGTTGATAATGGTTTTTTATCAAATCTATTCATTTTCTGTTCAAATTCGTGGTAATCAGTATCCGGAAGAAGGAGACCATGAATCCGATTTATCCCAAATTTCTCTATGAAATTTTTTAGCAAAGTTTTGATTGATGG